TTCACTGCCGTTTCGTCATCCTTGTGAGATCGTCAATATTGTACCAAGGGCTTTTTTCGAGTATACCGAATCAGTATAGCTATCCTTCCTCTAAGAGAGCAACGCAATTTGAATCAGTATGGAAATGACGGACTCGTCGATAATTTCTTTTTTTCTTTTCCTTGTCAATGTAGAAGGATGAATTGCTAATTTGAGATGAAATTTATATAAATTTATATAAGGTTTATTTCTCATTATAATATTATATTCGAATTGGTTTCGAACCGTAAAACTTATGTTCGGTAAACCAAGGGGAAGGGATTGGGTTTTAGTTTTTATAAAAACAGTTAAATTATCCTTTCCACCATTCGAAATTCAAAAATTTCCTTTTTATATCTCTAACCTGTAGAAAAGGTTTTCTTGAAATGAAATCTTTTTTTTTTTTTCGTTTGTTTATTCCATTTAAAGCGAATTGCTGATTCGTACAGTAACAAGTACTAGGAGTATAGAGTATTGATTAAAACAAAATCTATTTCTCTTATTCATAATAAATTATTAGAATAAAAATTAAATAGGGAAACAATAAATAAACTAGAAAAAAAAAATGATAAGGATTACTGGTCTACGAATGGAATTTGACTACTTTATGTGATATTTTATTTTTATTTGAATCAATTCGATTTCTTTTTCTTTATTTGACTACTTTATGTGATATTTTATTTTTATTTGAATCAATTCGATTTCTTTTTCTTTATTTATTAGTTGAGTACTGGGTTCATTCACATAATCTCTTCAACGAAGAGAAGGGGTATTATAACGTCTAAATTCACTCTTTATTTTAAAAAATCGATTTGATAGATAGGATAAAACAAAAGATCTACAAAATCAAAATAGAGTAGATGCTCAAACGGATTAACTTATCCCCCTTTAGACTCTATTTCCCTTAGTCTTTTGTTCGTAGTGTAATGACTGCTTCATACATTAACAACTAAGAATTCAACTTATTATTTTTCGCTTCAATTGCTATTTTTTCTTATCGTCTTATTTTCAAACTTAGGGAAATGTTTTCTAAACATATGTAGAAAAAGAACATATTGCATTTAGCCCCTTCATGCTTACTATAACTAGTTATTTTGGTTTTCTACTAGCAGCTTTAACTATAACCTCAGCTCTCTTTATTAGTCTCAACAAGATACGATTGATTTGAAATTAATTGACTGAGCCGAACCCATAAAACTAAAAAGAAATCTTTTTGTGGTACTCCGAGATTCTATAGTTCATTACCAAATGTATTTACAATTATTGGTCATTGAGATGCCCTGGCACTACGAATTAATATTTAGTGATAGATAGTACCTCTCTTTTTTCTTTTTTATTAAAAAAAAAATTGAAATGATTGAAGTTTTTCTATTTGGAATTGTTTTAGGTCTAATTCCTATTACTTTAGCGGGATTATTTGTAACTGCGTATTTACAATATAGACGTGGTGATCAGTTAGATCTTTGATTAATTAACAGTTTTTTTTATAATTTCACCTCCTGTTAATTTTTTTTAAGAAAAGAAGAGGTCAAATTCAGATTACTGTTCTGCTCAATTATTTGAATTTGGCTAGAATTCTCAGATTAATCAAGCTCAGAATCACGCTCTGTAGGATTTGAACCTACGACATCGGGTTTTGGAGACCCACGTTCTACCGAACTGAACTAAGAGCGCTTTATTATCAAAAAAAAAGTCTTCTTATCACAATAGTTAACAGCCGAGAAGAAGATTTTTTTTGTCCCCCACTCTAATCTTATCTTGACTGCCTAGACTATCTTCGAGAATAACATAAACAAATGTATGTGTGATTTGAATCGAATGAAATTTATTCCGTGTTACTTCTCATAAGAGAAGTAACGGGTAGGGATGACAGGATTTGAACCCGTGACATTTTGTACCCAAAACAAACGCGCTACCGTGCTGCGCTACACCCCTTTCTTTCAATTGGTCGACATTGTCATTGTAGAGAATCCCCGTCTTGTTTTCAAAAATCTTAGTTTTTCAATTTTGTGCATTCCTATTAATATAGGAACCTAGACAATTTTTCTTAACATTTATTTTTGTTTTTTTAACTCATATCTATGAGAAAATCTCGTATTAATAGGAATATTATTCATATATAATAGGAATATTATTCATATATATTTTATTATTATATAATAAGATGCTTATATACATAGGAATATCAAAAAACTGATCGTAAAAAAGAACGCGGGAATACTGGGGGGGGGTAAGAAAGGTACTTTTTTTTTTTTTATTTTAAGAAAGGGAGAATCTTATCTTTTTTTATCGTCTTAAATCAATCATGGAAAGTAGGAATCCCATGTAAAATACAAAGGAATCTCAAATACTTCCATATAATATGTATTACCATCAGATATTTTAATAAAACATTAAAACATAAAATAAAGAAGGAGGATTAAAAATGCGAGATCTAAAAACCTATCTTTCCGTGGCACCGGTCCTAAGTACTCTCTGGTTCGGGTCTTTAGCAGGTCTGTTGATAGAGATCAATCGTTTATTCCCAGATGCGTTGACATTTCCTTTTTTTTAAACATACTATACTAGTTTAGTTAGTAACATGGGAAGGGGTGAAGAAGATTAGAGATAGAATCAAAAGATCTGTGACTAATCCCTTCCCCTCTTTTTTGAATTATCCAAAATTCACTTAGATACTAAGAGACAAAATAAAGAAAGGAGGAAAGATAGAAAAAAAAATGAATTCAACCTCGGCTAAATTTGAACTCAGCGTTCAATTTGATTTCGAAAAAATCGAGTGAGTACAGAAAGGGGGCCACGAAAAAACTGTAATACAAGATAGGAAAGTGAAATAGTGTACTATATACTATAACTGCAAATCGAATTCAATATAGCTAAATTCACAACAGAGTTTCAATTCGTTCTTCCACTTAAACTTGCAAAATGCATATTAAATAGAATTTCATATTTCTGACTCTATTATATTGTATTGTGATTGTAAAGAAATCTTTCATAATTTCAACTTAGCAACCTTTTTTTTATTTCTTTTTGCTAGTCACGTCAAGATCAGCAAATAAGAAGAGTTGGTTGAATCAAAAACTCAAACTAAAGGAGGGTCATGGCCAAGGGAAAAGATGCCCGAGTAACAATTATTTTGGAATGTAGCAATTGTCTTCGAAACGGACTTAATAAGGAATCAAGGGGGATTTCGAGATATATTACTCAAAAGAATCGACACAACACGCCGAGTCGATTGGAATTGAGAAAATTCTGTCCCTATTGTTATAAACATACGATTCACGGGGAGATAAAGAAATAAACCGACTCCAAGTTATTTGTGTATCACTCTTATAGGAGGAACAAAAAAAGGACATATTTTCTATTCGAGAGACCCCATTATTCGAATTCTAGTCATTAGTTAACAGAATTTAATTAACTCAAAATAAAAAAAAAAACCAATCTTTTTTTTTATTCCAAATTTTTTTGGATCGGATTGAAATAGTATTTTCTAGATAAGGAATAAACAAAGTATGGAAAAATCCAAGCGACCCTTTCGGAAATCCAAACGATCTTTTCGTAGGCGTTTGCCCCCGATCCAATCGGGGGATCGAATTGATTATAGAAACATGAGGTTAATTAGTCGATTTATTAGTGAACAAGGAAAAATATTATCCAGACGGGTGAATAGATTGACCTTAAAACAACAACGATTAATTACTATTGCTATAAAACAAGCTCGTATTTTATCTTTATTACCCTTTCTTAATAATGATAAACAATTTGAAAGAAGCGAATTGACTGCCAGAGCTAATGGTCTTAGAATCCGGAATAAGTAGGCTTACTTTCCTCTTCAATTTGAATCAAAATTCAAACTCTGAGATAGTTTTATTCGAAGAATTCGAGAATCCAATCAAGATTAGATTGGATTTCTCCTACTTATCTATCGTAAAAAAAAAAACAAGAATCGGCGAAGAAGCAATCTTTTTGTCTTGGATATTTATTGGACGAATTTTGTTGCTCATTTTATTTTGAGCGACTTTATCTTTATCATACTAATTGTTATTCTACTTTCTCGGAGTTCATTCTCCAGAAAATGGCATTTTCAATAGTCGAACTTACAATTCCAATTTTTACTTAAAATTGAAGAATTTATTTATTTTTGATCGAATTAGAAATCATATAAAGACAATTCCTATTTAATATAGCTATTTGTGCAACTATTTTACGATTAAAAAGCAACCGGTTCTTGTCCAGATTGTGTAGGAAATGACTATAACTATAGGATACAAAATGAGTACGAATTACGGCATTTATTCGAGTAATCCACAAACGACGAAAATCCCTCTTTCGCTTACCTCTATCTCGATAAGACGAAACCAAAGCTCTGATTTTCTGTTGTATAATTGTTCGAGTAAGTCTCGAATGAGCTCCACGAAAGCTTGATGCAAATAAACGAATTTTTGTTCGACGTCTACGAGCTATATATCCTCGTGTAATTCTGGTCATTGAATAAATGAAACCTTAATGAATAACTAATGGATTTCCTTTCTTTCAGTTATTCTTTTCCAATTTACTAGTTTAGTAATAACAACACGCACGCATTCTTCCCATGTATAAAATAAGAATTCCAATGGCTTTTGCTACTATAACCTTCCCAACCACGATTTATTTATTCCGATTCATTTCTATTTATTTGAATTTCTTTTAATAGAATCTTTTTTACGTTTTCGTTTTTTGATACTTAGTATCAATTCAATTTATTTGAATGCCCATATATAATAAAAGGGAAATCCTGGGTTCCATCGTTTCTATGGTTCTTTCTAAAACGGTGAGGTCCTCTCTATACACCGGAGTCCTTTACTTCGACTTCATTTAATGAATACTATTGCTAACTTGTACAGTTCACATTCTTTTGCTCTACCCATGACTAGTAAAAAAAAAGTCTTTCACAAGAAGATCTACTTATACAGTAACGATATTGAATTATGAAGATTTGCTGGGGGGGAGCTGACCCTTGACCCTCTTAGTCCGTTTTTCATAGTCAAATTGGGTTTTCAAAATAATAGTTGCTCGCTTAATGGATAAACATTCGTTACCAATGAGTAATTTTTGATCATCTTCAATTTTGAAACGAGAGTGAATTCAATTTGCACCAACGCAAACCATAAATTCCATTTCCAATGGAAGAATCCACTAGATCTTTTTTAGTTTGATATAGTGAACGTACGTACTTCTTTCTTCGATTTCCTTCTTTCTCTTTCTATTCGAAATGATCTGAACGAGTCGCGCATACACCCTAGTACATGTTCCTCGTCGCTGAGGACAGCCCCCGAGAGCGGGGGATTTCGTGACATTTTGGATTGGCTGTCTTGTGTTTCTAATAAGTTGTTTAATAGTTGGCATGTTGAATCGGATCCATAATGAATGGGTTGGTTTAGATTGATCCTAACCGGCTAATTATGAATTACTTTCCCCTGGAATAGATGACTAAGATATTAGTCAATCCGGTAATAACTAGATGACTAAGATATTAGTCAATCCGGTAATAACTAAATAAAAAAAAAAAAAAAATTGTCGATTTATTTAAACTTATTCCCCCTATTTGCTTTTTTATTCAACGGCTACAAGATCAACAATTCCATGAGCTTGGGCTTCCGTTGCTGACATAAAAATATCCCTTTCCATATCTTCGGATACGACCCATAAGGGGTTGCCCGTTCTTTGTACATAAACCCTTGTAATGGTTTCTCGCAATTTAAGTAGTTCTGCTGCTTCTAGGATAAATTCTCCCGTTTGTGCCTCATAAAAAGAACTCGCAGGTTGATGTATCATTACCCTGATGATGGAACAAAAGGTTCTTCTCTCTCGATTATGAGATGGAAAGAAATAAAGAAAACAAGAAAGTATAGAACAACCGTACAGGCATCCTTTAGGCATTGCATACGGCTCTCGAATGGAATTCCGTTTGACCTTCAATCAAAGAATCATCAAAAAAAATATAGAGAAATCTTAGGTTGTATCGGATTGACATCGTCAAACGACCCAATTACCATCCTTCCTTTCCGATTTCAGAGTAATTTACAAAATACTATGATGGCTCCGTTGCTTTATATATTTATCTCCTCTGTGATTCAGCAATCCCAAAGTTTTGATTTATTTTATAGTTTTTTTACTCTTTCAAAAGTATATTCATAAGTATAGCACTAAATAGAAATATTGGAATTTTGAAAAAGTCTTCGGTAGGAAAATCAAAAAAAAAAGGTTTGTGACGCTAAAATGGGTCCCCGACAATAGCGAAGATAAAATGGGGAAGACTCCTTCGAATAATTGCATACTACTCTTTCGATATATAATTGAATGTTTTGAAAAAATCAAATTCGTATATCGGATTCGATGTGCCATGCTATTATTACTTCATTTTTCGAATTTCATGCATAGTCTTTTTTTCGTAAAAAACTCATTGGCGCTAAGCGTGAGGGAATGCTAGACGTTTAGTAATCTCTCCACCGACGAGTATAAAAGATCCCATTGACGCCGCTAATCCCATGCATATTGTATGCACATCAGGTTGAACAAATTGCATAGTATCATAAATAGCGACCCCCGGGATTACCCATCCGCCAGGAGAGTTTATAAACAAATACAAATCCTTGTTATCATTCTCTATACTCAAATAAACCATAAGACCAATCAGTTGATTCGAGATCTCGCTATCAACCTCTTGGCCTAAAAAAAGTAATCTTTCTCGATAAAGTCGGTTGATTAGGATCAAATTTGTATCCCGTAAGAGCCGTACATGCACCTTTTGATGCATACGGTTCAACAAAAATTGAGACAAAAAGACTCAATGTGTAGATTCCAGCCCTCTTTCTTTTTTAAAATGAAACTATTTATATATATATGATTTATTTAGTTTTGAGAGCGGTTTCTTAATTCTCTTAATTCTAAGAAATTCGACAATTTCGTATATTAATGAAACGAATTTTCGTCATTTTTTCAAAAACGAAATGAGTTCCGCTTTGTGCCCCTTCCCTCTCAAAAAAAAATACATTAAGATTAAACATATTGAATTAACTTATCATTGATGCATTGCGGCATCGCGATTTCATTTTAATCACGATGTTCTTTTCTTGTTACTGAATAGGTCTTTTCAATTCTTTTAGGTTTATGCTCTACCCCGAGTAAAAATCTGCCCAATTTTGATTTGCACATATAGGATAAATGCCAATAGTATTACGTCTTTTTTTGACTTTTCATTTTTTTTGTTGTTTTCAATTGAGTTCATATCTTATATCAATTGAGTTCATATCTTATATCAATGCAAAGCAAAATAGTAACCATGTATTTATTTCTTTCCTCGCTGGGTTCGTTTAAAGTGAAAAGTTTGAGATTACGATTACTTGAAATATAAATATATGGAATATTATTTAATAATAATCTTTTATTATATATGAATAATCTTTTATTATATATGAATATATGTAGTAATAAATAAAAATTTCATTTTTTTTTTTTCTAAAGGGAGCCTGAATACTTTACTTATGAAGACTTCATTTTAGTGTTCCAAAAGATTCAACCATAAATTATTGTAATTGCTAATATGAATTTGAATATTTCTCAAATCAAATTGCATTTCACGCTCCAAATTCTTGGTAATTCCATTTTTTTTGGCCGAAACATAGGATATCTCAATCGGGGGAGAGAACGGGGGAAATCCCATATGACCCAATATATCTGACAAGTCGCACTATACGTCAACCCAAGAGGCATCTTCCTCTCCAGGACTTCGAAAAGGTACTTTTGGAACACCAATAGGCATAAACTGAAAGAAAAAAGAATTAAGTACTATATTGGACTTTGATGTGGAAGCGTAACAATGCATTTATTGGCTTAATAATATTATCTTTTATCATATTTGAGTCATAAATCGATCAAAATGTTTACGATTTCGAATAGTTCTTTTTTTTGAAGGATTCCTAAATATAGATGCATTTGTTGATCGAAAATGGGATTAACCCCATTGCGTATTGTTCCGTATCGGGTATAGAATAGATCTGCTTCTCTTTCTTATTAGGAACAAAATTGTTCCGCTTTTACTAAAAAAAAAGACTAGAACAAATATTACTCCTTTCTTGAAGATAATTGGAGGTTCATAGCATAGTTTTTGCTAATGCAATAAAGTTACATAGTGTCTATTTTTCGTTGATAAAGGGGTATTTCCATGGGTTTACCTTGGTATCGTGTTCATACCGTCGTATTGAATGATCCCGGTCGTTTGCTTTCTGTACATATAATGCATACAGCCTTAGTTGCTGGTTGGGCTGGTTCGATGGCTCTATATGAATTAGCGGTTTTTGATCCCTCTGATCCCGTTCTTGATCCAATGTGGAGACAAGGTATGTTCGTTATACCGTTTATGACTCGTTTAGGAATAACCAATTCCTGGGGCGGTTGGAGTATTACAGGAGGAACTATAACGAATCCGGGTATTTGGAGTTACGAAGGTGTGGCCGGTGCACATATTGTGTTTTCGGGGTTGTGCTTCTTAGCGGCTATCTGGCATTGGGTGTATTGGGATTTAGAAATATTTTGTGATGAACGTACAGGAAAACCCTCTTTGGATTTGCCGAAGATTTTTGGAATTCATTTATTTCTTTCAGGGTTGGCTTGTTTTGGTTTTGGCGCATTTCATGTAACCGGATTGTACGGTCCTGGAATATGGGTGTCCGATCCTTATGGACTAACCGGAAAGGTACAACCTGTAAATCCAGCGTGGGGGGTAGAAGGTTTTGATCCTTTTATTCCGGGAGGAATAGCTTCTCATCATATTGCAGCGGGCACTTTAGGCATATTAGCAGGCCTATTTCATCTTAGTGTCCGTCCACCCCAACGTCTGTATAAAGGATTACGTATGGGAAATATTGAAACTGTGCTTTCCAGTAGTATCGCTGCTGTCTTTTTTGCTGCTTTTGTTGTTGCGGGAACTATGTGGTATGGTTCAGCAACTACCCCTATTGAATTATTTGGGCCTACCCGGTATCAATGGGATCAGGGATATTTCCAGCAAGAAATATATCGAAGAGTTGGCGCTGGATTAGCTAAAAATCAAAGTTTATCAGAAGCGTGGTCTAAAATTCCCGAAAAATTAGCTTTTTATGATTACATCGGGAATAATCCGGCAAAAGGGGGGTTGTTCCGAGCAGGATCAATGGACAATGGGGATGGAATAGCTGTTGGTTGGTTAGGGCATCCCATTTTTAGAGATAAAGACGGGCGTGAACTTTTTGTACGCCGTATGCCTACTTTTTTTGAAACATTTCCAGTTGTTTTGGTAGACGGAGACGGAATTGTTAGGGCCGATGTTCCCTTTAGAAGGGCAGAATCGAAGTATAGTGTCGAACAAGTCGGTGTAACTGTTGAGTTCTATGGTGGCGAACTTAATGGAGTCAGTTATAGTGATCCTGCGACTGTGAAAAAATATGCGAGACGTGCTCAATTAGGTGAAATTTTTGAATTAGATCGTGCTACTTTGAAATCAGATGGTGTTTTTCGTAGCAGTCCAAGGGGTTGGTTTACTTTTGGGCATGCGTCGTTTGCTCTGCTCTTCTTCTTCGGACACATTTGGCATGGTGCTAGAACCTTGTTTAGAGATGTTTTTGCTGGTATTGACCCGGATTTGGATGCTCAAGTGGAATTTGGAGCATTCCAAAAACTTGGAGATCCAACGACAAGAAGACAGGTCGTCTAATACAAGATTTCTCTCTTATTTTTAGTTGAAATAGAATAGATTAATGTGGAAATAGCAATTGGCATCTTTTCTTTAATCTTTTCTTTAATCTTTTCATTGACTCTTGTTCGTATTTCTTTATCCCATAGATAATCCACAACAAACAGGTATGGAAGCTATAATTGTAAAGCATGATTAAATTTATGGAAGCATTGGTTTATACATTCCTCTTAGTCTCGACTCTAGGGATAATTTTTTTCGCTATCTTTTTTCGAGAACCGCCGAAAGTTCCAACTAAAAAGTGAAATGATTTTTCATCCTATTAATTGAAGTAATGAGCCTCCCAACATAACATTGAACATTGGGAGGCTCATTACTTCAACTAGTCCCCGTGTTCTTCGAATGGATCTCTTAATTGTTGAGAGGGTTGCCCAAAAGCAGTATATAAGGCATACCCAGTAAAACTTACAAGTAAACCAGATATAGAGATGGCGACTAGGGTTGCTGTTTCCATTATTATATAACTTCAAAGACTACCATAGATCTATGGATCTATGATAAGATCGTTTATTTACAACGGAATGGTATACAAAGTCAACAGATCTCAATGAATACAAAAGAAGAGGATTTATGGCTACACAAAGCGTTGAGGGCGGTTCTAGATCGGGACCAAGACAAACTGCTGTAGGTAGTTTATTAAAACCATTGAATTCAGAATATGGTAAAGTAGCTCCTGGCTGGGGAACCACTCCTTTGATGGGTGTTGCGATGGCTCTATTTGCAGTATTCCTATCTATTATTTTAGAAATTTATAATTCTTCCGTTTTACTGGATGGAATTTCAATGAATTAGATTAAAGAGTAATTCTTAGATTTTTAATACGAATACAAAGTAAAGTATTTCGGTTTCCTATTTTTATCCCATTATTCCTTTACTTTATTGGTAGTTCGATCGTGGAATTTCTTTTTTTCTGTATTTCCGGAATATGAGTGTGTGACTTGTTCTAATTGATTCTATTGGTAGTACAGAGAAGGAGTCTGTCATCTTTATAGAGATGGTTTTTCCTCGTCAGATATTTATTCGAGTATCTGGAGCACGGAATATATGAAATAGATCCCAATCAATAACTATGATTCCTATTTACTATTCAGACCCCGCGACCGGGCTGGCTATAAAAAAAATTTGCCAAAGAGTGTTATAAGTTCTAAATCAAAAGGTTTTTTTTTTTCTTTTTGAACAAATTTCCCTTATTGCTAGATGATTTTGATCAAAGTACAAAACTTTCGTTTTATTTTGAGTTATTATATCTATTCGTTGAATAAATGGTTATCTAATGGTTCTTACTCATAGAATCTTTGGACTTATTTTGTACTTTTAAGTAATCATCGTGGTTCTAGTATGAATCTGAGGTTTCAATCGATTAATAGGTTCTTAACAAGAGAATTCCTATCAAAAAAAGAGGAGTAAATCTCGAGTAGACACAAAGAAAATCACAAATCACATAAAAAGAAAAGAAGTAGTGAATAGGAAAATAGAAGATTCAACAGGCCAGTAACGATCAACGAGCCGACTTGATATTTTAGCATTATAACCACAAATACTAACTCGTCTCCTCATAGACGTGAAAAAGGGGGGTTTGGTTATAAAGTTTCAAACCTAGCCCCCTTCCAAGTAAAACAAGACTTTGGTTTTTTGTTTGAGCTGTACGAGATGAAATTTTCAGATACGGTTCTCCGAGGGGGAGTACTATTCGTTTACCTATCTCAATAAAGTCTATGATTGGTTCGAAGAACGTCTCGAGATTCAGGCGATTGCAGATGATATAACCAGTAAATATGTTCCCCCTCATGTCAATATATTTTATTGTCTAGGAGGAATTACACTTACTTGTTTTTTAGTACAAGTAGCTACAGGGTTTGCTATGACTTTTTACTACCGTCCAACTGTTACTGAGGCTTTTGCTTCTGTTCAATATATAATGACTGAAGTGAATTTTGGTTGGTTAATCCGATCCGTTCATCGGTGGTCCGCAAGTATGATGGTCCTAATGATGATCCTCCATGTATTTCGTGTGTATCTGACTGGGGGTTTTAAAAAACCTCGCGAATTAACTTGGGTTACCGGTGTGGTTCTGGCTGTATTGACCGCATCTTTTGGGGTAACTGGTTATTCCTTACCTTGGGACCAAATTGGTTATTGGGCAGTCAAAATTGTAACAGGTGTACCGGAAGCTATTCCTGTAATAGGATCTCCTTTAGTAGAGTTATTACGGGGAAGTGCTAGTGTGGGACAATCCACTTTGACTCGTTTTTATAGTTTACACACTTTTGTATTACCTCTTCTTACTGCCGTATTTATGTTAATGCATTTTCTAATGATACGTAAGCAGGGGATTTCAGGTCCTTTATAGAGAATCTATATCATAAGCTAAAAAGTGATAATTAAATATTTTTATTTCTTGCTTGAGGAGGAAGAATTGTATTTCATTGCTAGACATATGGATTCTTTGAAAAGAATAAAACATATATTTGGATATTTCCCTTCACTAGTCCCGTGTCAAATAAAGTATATTATACGCTATAGTTGAGGGGAATTCTACGACGAAAAATGGATTATGGGAGTGTGTGACTTGAACTATTGATTGGACCGTGCAGAAAGATATATACCCTTATCTGCCACATTGGGATTGACAACCTAATTAATGTGTCTTTGTTCCAACCACCCCGTAAATGAAAAATCCGATACCCTATAGTGAGGATAGGCGGGTTTGTTTGAA